TGAAAACGAATCCTAATGATTCATTGGGTAGGATGGCGGAACGAACCAGAAACCTATTCATTTATTCTGAGAGGTCATGTCATAGACTAATCTTACAATTGAATGTTGAAAGAGTAAATATTCGCCCGCGAATTTTTTTTTATTTCTAAATTTTACTAAATTTTAGTCGATTCGATATGATAATACAAAGGAAAAAGAAAATAAAGATTCATTATAACGTTATATAAAAACGACATTATCTATAAATAGAAGACGTGTTTAATTATATATTAAAACACAAAAAATTTAAAAGAATACCACGATTCCGTATATTATTCACCGTGTATATTATTTTTTAATTGTTTAATTCGCGAGGAGCTGGATGAGAAGAAACTCTCATGTCCAGTTCTGTAGTAGAGATGGATGGAATTGATAAACAACCATCAACTATAACCCCAAAAGAACCAGATTCCGTAAACAACATAGAGGAAGAATGAAAGGAATATCTTATCGAGGCAATCGTATTTGCTTCGGTAGATATGCTCTTCAAGCGCTTGAACCCGCTTGGATCACATCTAGACAAATAGAAGCAGGGCGGCGAGCAATGACACGAAACGCACGCCGCGGTGGAAAAATATGGGTACGCATATTTCCAGACAAACCCGTTACAGTAAGACCTACAGAAACACGTATGGGTTCGGGTAAAGGATCTCCCGAATATTGGGTAGCTGTTGTTAAACCCGGTAGAATACTTTATGAAATGAGCGGAGTAGCAGAAAATATAGCCAGAAGGGCAATTTCAATAGCGGCATCCAAAATGCCTATACGAACTCAATTCATTCTTTCGGGATAGGGATGTAGAAACAAAGGAAAGGGGTCTTTTGTATGAAAAAAAAAATAAAAAAAAATTGCAGGTTTTTTGTTTTGAACAAATAATATTTCTTTTTTTTTATTTAGACCCTTGCATTGAAAACAAAAAAAATCGATAAAAAAACGATATGATTCAACCTCAAACCCATTTGAATGTAGCGGATAACAGCGGAGCCCGAGAATTGATGTGTATTCGAATCATAGGAGCTAGTAATCGACGATATGCTCATATTGGTGACGTTATTGTTGCTGTAATCAAGGAAGCCGTACCAAATACACCTCTAGAAAGATCAGAAGTAATCCGAGCTGTAATTGTACGTACTTGTAAAGAACTCAAACGCGACAACGGTATGATAATACGATATGATGACAATGCTGCAGTTGTTATTGATCAAGAAGGAAATCCTAAAGGAACCCGAATTTTTGGCGCGATCGCCCGGGAATTAAGACAGTTAAATTTCACTAAAATAGTTTCATTAGCACCCGAAGTATTATAAGGGAAGGCCGTAATATAGTTATAGTATTTGGTATTTGAATGAAACCGATTAATTAGTAGATTTTTTATATATCACGTATATACCTTTAATAATTCAGAAATAAAGATAAATAAAAAAAGAAAAAGAGCATGTTGATTATATCAAAATTTGGGGGCAACAAAAATCTTAGTTTATCATGAGTAAAGACACTATTGCTGACATAATAACCGCTATACGAAATGCTGACATGAATAAAAAAAGAACAGTTCGAATACCATCTACTAACATCACTGAAAATATTGTTAAAATCCTTTTACAAGAAGGTTTTATTGAAAACGTGAGAAAACATCAGGAAAGCAATAAATATTTTTTGGTTTTAACACTACGACATAGAAGAAATAGAAAAGGATCGTATAGAACTGTTTTAAATTTAAAACGGATCAGTCGACCCGGTTTACGAATATATTCTAACTATCAAAAAATTCCTAGAATTTTAGGCGGAATGGGGATTGTAATTCTTTCTACTTCTCGAGGTATAATGACAGACCGAAGGGCTCGAATAGAAGGAATCGGCGGAGAAATTTTGTGTTATATATGGTAATCTTTCTGATAGACGAATTATACGCAGAACTTTCATATTTGTGAAAAAGAGAAAGGACAACTTTATAATATTACCCCTCTTACATTAGTTGATACTTCAAAGCGGTTTTACCTGGAATGAAACAAAAAAAAGATTCATGAGGGTTTAATTACTGAACAACTTACCAATGGTATGTATCTTCCGGGTTCGTTTAGATTTGAGATAATGAAAATATGATTCTGGCTTTTGTTTCGGAAAGGATTCGACGTTGGTTTATACGTATACTACCAAGAAATAGAATAAAAATTGAGGTAAGTCCTTATTTAAACCAAAGGACGTATAGTTTATAGACTCCAAAGCAAAGACTCGAATGATTCGGTGGTTTTTTGAATTTCAACATTCTTTCGTGGGGATACAATTCGAAGTTAAAAATTTCAAGAAACTTATTTTCTTCCAATAAATAGTAAGAAAAGGAATGACAAATATGAAAATAAGGGCCTCTGTTCGTAAAATTTGTGAAAAATGTCGATTGATCCGTAGGCGGGGACGAATTATAGTAATTTGTTCCAACCCGAGACATAAACAAAGACAAGGC